ATAGCAGCAATTCCCCCCTCGACGGGTAGAAAGAATAATGTAAGTTCGACTTTGCATGCTTGTATACAAAACAAAGTAACAAACAAACTTTATTTTTTAATTGGATTTGGATCAGTGAATCATTTCTCAATCATTTATTGAATGATAAATAACTACAAGTGACGGAGATACGCGATTTAAATAATGAAAGATCCAATATTTTAAAATTGTATCTAGAATGACGGGAAAGGTGGAAACAAGACCAGATATAATTTGATCATTATAAGCAAACCCAAAATCCTTGTAGATATAACCAATCATTAGTTCCCAACCGTGGGTTGAATGGAATCCAATACAGAAATCAGTTACTAAAAGAATAGAAAAAGCTTTTATTGTGTCACTTAAATTAGATAGGAATTCTTGAACCCAAGAGTTAATAATAACAAGTTCCTCATTACCTAAAATGGAATAACTACTTAGAATAAAGAAATATATTATATTTGTCGAGAAGTGCAAAATCATATGGATACAATCTTCATTGTGCATCGTGATCAATTGGATCGTTTCTTTGTGTATTCCTAAATGAAGTTTAGGTAGATGTGTTTCCGAGTATTCTTTTATCATTTCGTCCAAGAGGAAGAGTTCCTCTAATTCTATGAATTGTACTAGAATACTCTTTTCTTGAATATCATTCAAGAAAGTTTCGCATTGCCCAGTATTCCACCAATTTGTAACCCAGGATTTAATACTTTTATTGAATGAGAGCGAAATCCACCAGGGCAAAAATATGATAGATGAAAGATATAGAAGGGGAATGAATGCTTTCTTTTTTTTTTTTAACATTTTTTAATCTGTGAATTATTAATGAACCACCTCTTTCATTGACTCTAGGCAATCTAATCTTTCTATCAAGCAGGAGTCCCATTATAAGATAGATAGTAATCCCAGAAATTGATTCTCTGCTTTTTTTATTAAGTGCTTAGACCTTGAATCTAAAATACAGAAGTCAAAAATATGATAAGAATCCACTTCAAATTCGAGTGAAAATATATAGAATATTATTTCCAGAGATTCAAATTGATCCGATTCGAAGCAATTGTCCTCTCTTTCGATAAATGCTCAAAAGAACCGCTTCAAGTTCAAGTAATAAATATTATTCTATGCGGATTTCGAGACGAAAGAATCCTGATAAAAATAGCAAGTAAAAAAAATGGTTTTGTTTTAGGTTATGCCTCTTACGTATACGCCTGCCTTAGCTCGAAGAATGAATGAGGATTCTGAAAAAAGTTCAGTTAGGTTATGCTCTATAAAAAGAAAATAGGGTTCTTGACTTGAGTTTTTTCCTCTTGCCACATTTGATTGAATTTATTCTTCATTTCTCAATTGAATCGGTACGCGCAAGAAAAAGGCCAATTCCGCAGCTTTTTGCTCAATTTCTCGCGGAGTCAAATTTTCATCAGTACGAGTCAAAGGAACGGCACCCTGACCTCTGATTTCCATATAAAGGACACGACGAACAGAAATACCTTCTTTAACTTCTATTCTGATAGATTGAATATCCTTGATAAGGAATCGTAGAAAGATGCGACGGTTTTTCCCAGGGAATCCCCAACGAAAAATACACACTATTCCTTCTTTTTTATCGAATCGATCATAACCACTACCTACATTCCACGCAATTGTGCACCATAAATAGGAACTAATAAAGAGACCCGCAATCCCATAGAAAGACATCACGATTCCTTGCGGAAAAAAAACGATTTGCTGAGACGGAAATAAAGATATCAAATTTCTACCAAGATAACTAGAAGTTCCAACCAATAAAAATCCTAATGAACCAAAAAAAAGGATAAAAGCCCAGCAGAAATTGCTTGCTTTTCTAGACCCCGCTATAAATTCTATCCATATAGATTCTGATGGCCAACTCATAAATACCAGATCCAGTTGCATTTTTTTGGAATTGAGAGAATAAGCATATACTTAATTTTGATTTTTTATTTTGTTTCCGAAGTAACTCTAATCAGCTAGCACTATTTGTGAACCTTTAGGAATAATCCATTGAATTGCTTAGATCTAAAAGCATCCCCTTTACTTTATAGGATCCCCCATAAAGATCTAAATACCTATGATACATGGACTTTACATCATCCAACTGCTGTGATCCCAGTCCACAGCTACAATTCATTTACCCATACATCATGTTTACGCATACGCATGCATAAGAAATAGCTTTTTGATTTCTATTCGGGAAAACTACTTGTTATACAACATTCTACTAAATAGATATCCATGATATCTAAGTCTTGAAAAAATAGATCAGATTTTGTCTTGGTCCCATCGCATCTAAAAAATCTTAGTTTTTTGAACATATAAAAATAAAGAAGTCATTGCAATTGCCGGAAATACCAGGCCCACTAAAGGCACAAAAATAGAGGGTAAGCTGTTGAGAGTTGTCATAGAATTGGTACCTCAATTTAATATTTGTACCTGTTATTGTTACTTATAAAGATATCTCAATAATAATTAACAATTATATTAGAATTCGTATATTATACTACTATAAAACTACTTACTAAGTAATAAACTAATTAATATGTAATTAGCGAGTAGATATATATCTAATAAAAAATTAATGAATATGTAATTAGCGAGTAGATATATATCTAATAAAATAAGTACAAGGACTGTAGAACTAAATAAATGAACTTGACGATCGAAATATATTTGTATAATAATCCACTTGATTTTTTATTCTGAATTTTTTTTTTTATTTATTATTCGTAGATTTGAATAATAAATAAAAAAAAAAAGTGTTAGTCAAAATTTTTGAAAAATTCGATTCGTTAGAATTCGACCCCGATCCAAGAAGGGAAGGAGGGTTTTTTTAGTAAAAATAGAATTCTCGCGAGATATCGAAAGATCAAAAACTCTATATCTATTTTTTTTCTATATTGGAATTCTATATAGATCCGCAAGAGAGGAAGATTGAATTCCTTTTATTTGTCTCGCCTAATTCTAATTTCATTTTACAGAGGGGAGAATTCCCTTTTTATCTTCTTACTAAACTAAAAGATTGCTCGTTAGTAATCAGTAATATCGCTAAGAATAAGAATTCCCATAATTCTTTCTACAATTCAATTTGATGCTACAAAGGAAAAAAACCCCATTAGTCCGACTTTGATTCTGATAAACTAACTACAACTACCTTTTCCATACAAATCAAAAATATAACTTAAGGCTCTACCTGATTTGGAGTTGGAGTCAAAAGAAAAAAATAGTGGAGCTGAAATAACTCACTCAGAACACCTTTTAAAAGTTTGCGTGGTACAATTAGATCGAATAAGCCCTTATCAAATAAATATTCAGCCTCCTGTGAACCCTCGGGTACTGTTGTATTCAACGTTTGTTCAATTACTCTTTTACCCGCAAATGCAATATAGGCATCGGGTTCGGCAATAATTATATCCCCTAACATACCAAAACTAGCGGTTACTCCACCAGTAGTAGGAGATGTAAGAATGGATACATAGAATAACTTTTTATTTGATTGATAATCATATAAAGCGGAAGATATTTTAGCCATTTGCATCAAGCTTAAACTTCCTTCTTGCATGCGTGCTCCTCCGGAAGCACACACTAGAATCAGAGGTAAAGATTGATTTGTAGCATACTCGATCAAACGTGTGATTTTCTCACCTACTACGGATCCCATACTACCTCCCATAAACTGAAAATCCATAACGCCGATTGCTATAGGAATACCATTTAGTTGACCTGTACCTGTTTGAACAGCCTCAGTTAATCCTGTCTTTCTTTGATAAGAATCAATACGATCTTTATAAGATTCCTCTTGATCTTGATCGGATTCCTCAGGATCTTTATAAGATTCCTCTTGATCTTGATCAGATTCCTCCTCAGAATCAAATTCAACCTCTTCAGAATCAAATTCAATGGGATCCAGAGAAATCATGTCTTCATCCATAGGATTCCAAGTGCTCGGATCAATCGAAAGTTCGATTCTGTCTAAACTGTTCATTTTCAAATGATAGCCACAGTATTCACAAATATTCATTTTTGACTTCAAAAATTTCTTATAATTTAATCCATAGCAATCTTCGCATTGAACCCATAAATGCTTGTATTTTTGAGTTCCATTTAAATCATTAGATTCTTCTTCGATAGTTAAATCATTATCACTCGCATTTGTTTTTGTATTGAAATTATCATCTTGACTATGACTTTCCCTTTCATCACAAACGGAATTTGAAATGAAACTCTGATTGTCATTGAAATTGTCATTCGTAATGCAACTCTCATTGGAATTGTAACTCTCATCGCTAATGAAACTATCAATACATATTTGAGAACGAAGATAAGAGTCAATGCGACTATTAATGTAATTAATCCAACTAGAGTTACTACTAGAATTACTATGACTAGAAAACAAACTTTCTAATTCACTCAAAAAAGAATGATCATTGTCAATCTCAAAAATTTGATTTTCAATATCAAAATATATGGAATAAGTATTCCGCTGACTATCCCTAATGAAAAAAGTTTCATCAGAAATGAAATTCCGAATGTCTATGTCTTTGCCGGCGATTAAATGATCAAGAGTACTGTAATAACTAGAATAACTAGAATTCTTACCCTGAACGTTTTTATCTTCTTCTGTATCGTTTATAACCGGGTCTTTGCTTATACTAGGATTTTCTATAGGACCAAGGCTATCCATTGATCTACTTAGTCCGCATCTGTATTCTAATTTCCCCTTAGCCAATATTGAATTGAACCAAAATTTTTCCATAGAGCTTGCCTCTATTTACATGAAAGTACAATAGATGAATAGTCATTCAATAAAAAAGAGAATTAATTGAATATTTGATTTACTAATAAGCATATAGACACAATCACCAGAATTATTAACTAAATAAAGAAATGAGTGAATATTGAAAGAAATGATTCTACTTTATGTTTGTTTGTGAGAACTCGGAGTTTCTCTTCAGTCTATCTGATGGAAC